AAATCCAAGCGACCTTTTCTTAAATTCAAGCGATCTTTTCGTAGGCGTTTGCCCCCGATTCAATCGGGGGATCGAATTGATTATAGAAACATGAGTTTAATTAGTCGATTTATTAGTGAACAAGGAAAAATATTATCAAGACGTGTGAATAGATTGACCTTGAAACAACAACGATTAATTACTCTTGCTATAAAACAAGCTCGTATTTTATCTTTGTTACCTTTTCTCAATAATGAGAAACAATTTGAAAGAACCGAGTCGACCGCTAGAACTACTGGTTTTAAAGCCCGAAATAAATAGGCTTACTTTTTCTTCACTTGAATCATAATTACAAGAATCTAGATTTGAGTGAATCTAGATTTGAGTATCGTGTCGTAAGAAAAAATGAATCGGAAAAAAAGAAATCTGTTTTTATTGAATTGAACGTGTTCATTCATTTTGACTACTTTAGTATATTTTCTCATACTAATTTCTACTCTACCTTCCCGGAGTTCATTCTCCGGGTAACTCCATTTAAATTATTCTGGTGGATTCTTTCCAATCTACTTCCTTTATGATTTCGTTCGAAATCATATAAAGACAATTCCTATTTGATATAGCTATTTGTGCAAGTATTTTACGGTTAAGAAGCAACTGTCTCTTGTACAGATCGTGTATTAATCTACTATAACTATAGGATACTCCCCTTTCGCGAATTACTGCGTTTATCCTAGTGATCCACAAACGACGAAAATCTCTCTTTTTCCTATCCCTATCCCGATGAGCCGAAACTAAAGCTCTTATTTTCTGTTGAGTAATAGTTCTAGTAAGCCTTGAATGAGCCCCTCGAAAGCTTGATGCAAATAAACGAATTTTTGTTCTACGTCTCCGAGCTATATATCCCCGTTTAATTCTGGTCATTGAATAAATGAAACTTTGACGAATAACTAATTGATTGCCTTTCTTTCAGTTATTCTTTTCCCCCTTCCTAGTCTATTAATAACAAAACGGATTTTTCCAATGTATAAAATAAAAATTCCAATGGCTTTGGCTACTCTAACCTTCCCGACCACGATTTTTTTTTTTAGGTATTTCACTGCGAAATAAGACAGAACTAAGAAATTGTATTTTCCTAGGTATCAAAAATATAGTAAATAAAAGAAATAAAAAAAGAAATAGTGGGTTCCTTCGTTTCTATGGTTACTTCTTAAACGGTGAGGTCTTCTCTATACACCGGAGCCTTTACTTTATACTTTAATTTACTATTTAATCAACTAATTGATGTTATTGGGAACTTGTATAGTTCACACGCTTTGGCTCTACCCATGAATTATCCAGTAATAGGTCTTTCACAATCAGATCTACCTATACAGTAACGGTATTTAATTATGAAAGTTTGCTGGGTAGCTGACCCTCTTAGTCCGTTTAAATAAGATTTCCTCCGCTTAATGGATAACCATTTGTTACCAATGGAGAATTTCTTATCATCTTAAATTCAGGTGATTGGATTTACACCAACGGAAACCATAAACTTCATACACAATAGAGGGATATGGTAGAGTTTTTTTTTAATAATGGATGGAGTTCCTTTTTCCATCCTATCCCATTCACCGGTACTGATCATTGATACTGTAAAAGTAGTTTTCTTGCTTTTGTGCCAGCTCATGATCTAAACGAGTCGCACATACACCCTAGTACATGTTCCTCGACGCTGAGGGCACCCCCGAAGAGCGGGGGATTTCGTGACATTTCTGATTGGCTGTCTTGTATTTCTAATAAGTTGTTTAATAGTTGGCATGTTGAATCGTATACATAATATGATGGGTTGGTTTAGATTGATCCTAACCGAATGATGGTGAATTACTTCTATTTAATAGAATATTCAATTCGAAGATAAAATCTCAAATCACAGATTTGCGCGAAATCCATGTTATTTTCCTTGAACCGCTACAAAATCAACAATTCCATAAGCTTGGGCTTCTGTTGCTGACATAAAAATATCTCTTTCCATATCTTCGTGTACAACCCAGAAGGGTTTGCCCGTTCTTTCTGCATAAACCCTTGTGAGGGTTTCACGCAGTTTCATCAGTTCTACCGCTTCCATGACAAATTCGCCTACTTGTGCCATATAAAAAGCACTATAAGGTTCATGTATCATTACCCTGATGATATAACAAAATAAAAGCTTCCCCTATCTCGCATGATAAAGCAAAGAGAAAAGAAAGATAAAGAATAGAAAAAAGATAGAATTGAACAACCGTACAGGCATCTTTTGTGCATACGGCTCTACAAGAAAATTGACCCCCCTCCTTTCTATTGAAGAAAGAGAAAATAGAATCTATCAGACTCAGATGGGTAAATAATCAAATTGCCATCCTTCCTTTCGGAGGAGTTCAAAAATACTATGATGGCTCCGTTGCTTTATATGTTTATTTTTTATTTTTTTTGTCTGTGATTCAGCAATCCCAAAGTTTCTTTTTAATCCGATCAAATAAGGAAAAAATATTTTTTTTTCGTACTC